CATCAAAGAATCATCCAAATTAGAGTGTTGCGATTTTTCGTGGGGGGGATTTCCAATTTAATGAGATTTTGAAAGGAGGGTTCATTTAATTGAAAATGAAATAACTAAAGTTTTCTCTTTTGCTGAAGAATTTTTGATAGCTACGGATCACAAAAAACACTAAAATCATAACAGAAAAAAGCATTGTGGAAAAATAGATAGTTTCTTTTTTAGTTCCGAAAATGAAACGAAAATTCAAATAGAAAAATAAAAAGAATGTAAATAGTCTTTCTTCTTTTTGTTGTTGCTTGAATATTTTCTATTCAATTGAATATAATAAATAACAAGCATTTTTGTGTTCAAATAAAATAAATCATTATTTATCTATAATTCGTTGGAACAAAAAAAGGGGCCCGGCTAGGTACTGACCAGGCCGGGCCATCAGAATAAGAAGGGCCTTTCGAACAAAATCAACACAAAGATGTCTTCTTTTTTTTCGTTATTTTTATTTATAGGCTCGTTCGAGCCCTTCCTTTATCTAAAAGAAATTCCTGATTTGTATATCTCTATAGAATAGAGAAAGAAAGACTCCTTACATTATGTGTAATGTAGTAATTCTCTTTTTCAATTGGGAGAGATGGCTGAGTGGACTAAAGCGTCGGATTGCTAATCCGTTGTACGAGTTATTCGTACCGAGGGTTCGAATCCCTCTCTTTCCGGTTCCGTTGATGACTTGATTTATTTCTTTTTTTTTTTTTTTTTGCAAATTTTTGAAATCTTAGTTAAACGTGTGGAATAGATAAAATCCTAAGAAAATTTGCAAATTAACCAAGGAAAAACCCTTGCATTTTATTCTTCACGTCCAGGATTACGTCCTGGATCATTAGATAGGAATCCAAAGATGAAGAGAGAAACAAAAAATATCACTACGGTATAAACGAAGAGTTTCAGAGTAAGCATTACACAATCTCCAAGATGATTTTTTTTGAAAAAAAAAAAAGAGAATAGATCTTCCATTTTTATACCACATATCCTATTTTGACACCAAGAAATAAGGTTTTTCTAGAAATAGAAATGAATTGTCAGAAATTCATTTGGAATAAGAGTTTTTCATTAACAAAAATTTCTTTCATATCCAAATTCGATATTGTGGGAGACCCTAATATTATTAATATTTAATATAATAATAATAATAGGGTTAGGGTCTTTCACTGGAAAGGGGTCAAAAAAAGGAGGAAATGGGGTAAGCCGCGACTATCCAAGAATTTCAATGCGTGAATCGAGGGTTCAGACTCTAAAACTTATCTGATTTTATCAATTGTTAGAGAATTTTTTCTCGAAGAAATCATGAATTTTCTAGGATATTATTAAGGATCTCATCGAAAACTTACAGCAGCTTGCCAAACAAAGGCTAAGAGAAAAAAAAACAGAGGTATGACTGGCATAACATCTACGATTGGATTCAAAAAAGCATAGGCTTCGGGCAATTTGCCTAAGAAAAAACTACTCGAATAAAGGGCAGAATTAAGACAAATACAGATCAAACTAAAGATATTAAGCATAACAGACATTTTGTTATTGGAGATAATTGCATTTTGATTGAGTTATTGATATAAGGAAAAAGGAAGAAAGGAAGTAAGGTATACAAAAAATCCTTCTTTTTCTTTGAACCCACCCAATAAAAAATCCTCCAATTCTCAAAGGAGAATAGAAGAAATCATACTTTCATACAATATCTTAATTGAATTATATGTAATGATCAATAAATTAAGTTGAATTCTATATCTATATGGATTAAAATCCTAGAATAATAATCTATTCTATAGATATTTGGACTGGAGTTGACAAACAACCAATAACAATATTATTGTTTCTTAGTGTAGATTAGAAATTGATAATGGGGCGTGGCCAAGTGGTAAGGCAACGGGTTTTGGTCCCGCTATTCGGAGGTTCGAATCCTTCCGTCCCAGAGCCATATCCATTTTTTTAGAATTTTAGAAAAAAAAAATTGTTTTCTTGAACAACTTTTTTTTGAAGTCTAATTTTAGATGGAATGCAATTCTTTTCTATCTTATACGAATCATATCTTTTTTCACAAACGGAACTGAATCGAGTTCAAATGACACGCATCTGGACCTAAATCTATTTTTTATCAGGTAAGCTGAGAACATGGATCAAAACAAAAGAGTTTGAATTCCAAAAAGTTGGGTGGGCTTTTCATCATATGTTCATTCCCTTTGATATTTAGGGAAGTTAGTTACTTGGAAAAACTTCCCATCCCATATCTATTTGAATTTTCAATGATGGATGTATTTTGAATCGAGATGCAAAAGAATCTATATTCCCTATTTCTTATTATTTATCTCGTAAATGAGGGAGTCTAATTAGTAATTTTCTTTTTCTCGAGATCTCTCAATTCGAAACAAGAGCGAGTTCTTGGTACTAATTTAATTCAATCAATAGGACTAAGTCTTTTAGTGGGTTAGACTAAAGCTTGACTAAATTTGGACTTATTGTTTGTCTTTGTAACTAGACAGGTAATTTCCCATACCGGATCAGGATTCCTTTTTTTATGCTCTATCATTCCCATAGAAAGAATAGGGGAGTGGATAGGAGATAATCAGTATTAATTTGAATATCTGTTCAAATCTCATTAACAAATGATCCAAAAACATATTTCTATATGTTATGGAATCGATGTATTTTCTTTGAATCTCGTTTTTTATTTTATTTAGGTCTTTTTTTTGTTTGGCTATAATGAAGAATTGTAAATCTATGTAACGATTGGATTGAGGCAGGGGTGATTTATCCTATCCCTTTTATTCACTTTATGACAAGATTCGATTATTGAAATATTACTCAACCCCATGTAAAACAAAATACATATAAAATATGGAAATGTTTAGCTTAAAATGTTTAGCTTATATGTATGTATCGTTCTATTTCAATGACAATAGTCTTTCGGTTTTTGTGAAAAAGGTTTGGGATCCCTTAAATTTTGGAAACTCCAATTAGTGAAATTTAGTATTATAGAATATCTATAACAGTGACAATTGTTCAGTCTAGTTGATAGATACGAAAACCCCTCTCTATGTTTTCGATTTTGATTTTTGCAATCAGATGAAAAGAATAAAGATTCCAATCTTACCTTACATCAGTTTTTTAGCCATCTCATGAAAAAAATGGGATTTCTTTCTTCTTTTCTGTGATCTATTTATCTATTTGAAATCAGTGATGGGTCGATTAAAAAAAAGACTTATCTTTTAATGATGTCTAAATAGGAACCTTTTTCCATTCGAAATAGTTTTCAAAACTATTTCGAATGATTCCTTGTAAGTTGAATCTTTGGTACTCAAAAAGTAGGAAATAGGTCAATCTATCCTATTGAGTCACTTGAAGTTGCAGACTCAAAAAGAACTTATTTATTTATTAGTTTATCTATTTCTTTATATATATGTTAAAGATGGTGTCTTGCTAAGACTTCGTCAGAAAAATCTTTCCACATATCATATATAGAAGAAAAAGTCTAGATTACACGATGTCTATGTACAACTGAACCAATGACTATTCATGATTCCATGATTGAATCAATTTCATACCGGTTCCAAATTAGAGGAATGTTATGGTAAAACTTCGTTTGAAACGATATGGTAGAAAGCAACGTGCGACTTGAAGGACAGATCCGTTGTGGATTTTTACATCCGCTATTTTATATTTAATATTTATATAGGAATGAAGGTGCTCTTGGCTCGACATCGTTTGTTCTGTTCCACTTGAACCCTTCGTTTTTTGTTGGGTTGTAAATAGTCCACGATGGAGCTCGAGTAGAAAGGATTAATTCATTTCTCGGGGGCAAGGATCTAGGGTTAATGCCAATCAATAAATTGGAACAACTTCGTAAATATATCTTCGATATAGAAATGGAAAGGATCCAATTTGAGCAAGTTTCCAATTCAAAAGCAAAAACTGTTGGAATTGATCAAAGGTTTTCGATCCAAAGTGTATCGCGCGGGAATCAACTGTCCGTAGGATTCTTTGATAGAAAGAGAAATCACAAAAAAGGGTATGTTGCTGCCATTTTGAAAGGATTAAGAAGCACCGAAGTAATGTCTAAACCCAATGATTTAAACTAAAGATAAAGGATCCCAGAACAAGGAAACACCATTTGAATTGTCTCGGTAGTCTCAATAACTGGATCAGACTGAAGAATCAAAATAGAATTTTAAACGAGACAAACAAAAGGGGGTAAAGACCACTCAATAAATGAAATTGATTAAAGATTTTTTCCTTTAAGCTATTTGAGAGTTATCCAACTTGAGTTATGAGTACGAATGGTTTCTTTTTCATTTTCAGGAAGGAAGACGAAAAAAAAAGACTTAAATCATAGTCTAATTGATTTTATAGGCTCATTTGTCATTTATTAGAATTCCATACATAGACAAAACTGCGAATCAAATCATTTTTTCTCGAGCCGTACGAGGAGAAAACTTCCTATACGTTTCTAGGGGGGGTATTGTTCATCTACATCTATCCCAATGAGCCGTCTATCGAATCGTTGCAATTGATGTTCGATCCCGAAGAGAAGGAAAAGATCTTCGAAAAGTGGGTTTTTATGATCCACTGAAGAATCAAACTTATTTAAATGTTCCTGCTATTCTGTATTTCCTTGAAAAGGGTGCTCAACCTACAGGAACTGTTCAGGATATTTTAAAGAAGGCAGAAGTTTTTAAGGAACTTCGACCTAATCAAACGAAATTCAATTAAAGAAATACCAAGGGGGGGGGGTAGTGATTTGTATATAACTTTGTATAACTTTTCTCTACTATTTTTTTATTTCCCCCCTTAATCCTGCTTTATTCGTATCTATTTCTCATTGCTTCTGTCGAATTCCACGGTCGATAACAACAAAACCTTAGTTTATTGCTCATATAAATCTCAAATTCGGACATTTCATTGCTTTCAATTATGTGGTTTTCGTTGGAATTTGACTAACCAACAAGGAATCCAGTTTGCTTATTCCA